TTCATGAGGATTATGCAAATCTCCTATTCCAAGAATAGAAAGTTGAAAAAGATTGAGACTTTTTCGGAGATTGAATGAAGTTACTAATTCATGATCTGGCATGTACAAAATGAAAACTTCATTTTCAATTATACCCTGAGATCATTTTTATGAAAGAGTTTCATTTGCTTCTCTTCCATGGAGGTTCTATTTTCCCAGAATGTATCCTAATTCTCGGCCTAATTCTTCTTCTGATGATCGATCTAACCTCTGATCAAAAAGATACACCTTGGTTCTATTTCATCTCTTTAACAAGTTTAGTAATGAGCATAACGGTCTTATTATTTCGATGGAGAGAAGAACCTATGATTAGCTTTTTGGGTAATTTCCAAACGAGCAATTTCAGCAAAATCTTTCGATTTCTCATTTTACTATGTTCAACTCTATGTATTCCTCTATCCGTGGAGTACATCAAATGTACAGAAATGGCTATAACAGAGTTCCTGTTATTCCTATTAACAGCTGCTCTAGGGGGAATGGTTTTATGTGGTGCTAATGATTTAGTCACTATCTTCGTAGCTCTGGAATGTTTCAGTTTATGTTCTTATCTATTATCTGGATATACCAAGAGAGATGTACGGTCTAATGAGGCTACTATGAAATATTTACTTATGGGTGGGGCAAGCTCTTCTATTCTGGTTTATGGTTTTTCTTGGCTATACGGTCTATCCGGGGGAGAGATTGAGCTTCAAGAAGTAGTAAATGGTCTCATAAATACACAAATGTATAACTCCCCAGGAATTTTGATTGCGCTCATATCCATAGCTGTAGGAATTGGATTCAAGCTTTCTCTAGTCCCTTTTCATCAATGGACCCCTGACGTATATGAAGGAGTGCGATTCGTTCGACGAATTATTACCCCTATAATAAGCGGATATATATCTTTTTTAGAGATGTTTAGATCTATAAAAACTCTATGGACATGCGGAAGAGAAAAAGACTGTTATCCCCACTCGGGCTAAGGCATAACTTTTACCAAAAGTTATTCGCGAGATTTTTGTTGAAATAACAATTAAGGTAAAGCAAGGTCAAAAATAACTAATATCTTTGAATAAACAGAGATATTTTGCAAGTCAGTTATTACGGGTAGTTCTTACAAAGGATCAGACTAATGACGTATACAATACTTTCATTCTCGATGTAAATGCTACATAGTCAGTTTTCATCCTTCAAGGACTACGAGTGTAATAGAAGCATCCGTCGACAAAAAGATCACCCTAAGATGATTATCTCATGGCTATTGAGAACGAATAAAATCAGATGGTTCTATTTCTCAATCTTTTTGACTTGTTCTTACAGTCAAAAAGATCGAGAAAGTCAGTGATTCACTATGGGAACCGCTGATGGAGGATTCCTCGGGAAGTTAAGGATTAGTAATCCTTTTCTATAAATTGAATCGATTCGGTCTTATACATACGCGAGGAAGGTAATGAAAAAGGAATAAGATGATTATGTCCTTCTTTTTTTATCACTTAGGAGCCGTGCGAGATGAAAGTCTCATGCACGGTTTTGAATGAGAGAAAGGAGTGAGGGATCCTCTTTTCGACTCTAACTCTCCCACTCCAGTCGTTGCTTTTCTTTCTGTTACTTCGAAAGTAGCTGCTTCAGCTTTAGCCACTCGAATTTTCGATCTTATTTTCTACTTTTCATCGAACGAATGGCATCTTCTTTTGGAAATATTAGCTATTCTTAGCATGATATTAGGCAATTTAATTGCTATTACCCAAACGAGCATGAAACGTATGCTTGCATATTCGTCCATGGGTCAAATTGGATATATCATTATTGGAATAATTGCTGGAGACTCAAAGAATGGATATGCAAGCATGATAACTTATATGCTGTTCTATATTTTCATGAATTTAGGAACTTTTGCTTGCATTGTATTATTTGGTCTACGCACAGGAACTGATAACATTCGAGATTATGCAGGATTATATACGAAAGATCCTTTTTCGGCTTTCTCTTTAGCTTTATGTTTACTATCCTTAGGAGGTATTCCTCCATTAGCAGGTTTTTTTGGAAAACTTTATCTATTCTGGTGCGGGTGGCAGGCAGGCTCATATTTATTGGTTTCGATAGGACCCCTTATGAGCGTTATTTCTATATACTATTATCTAAAAATAATCAAGTTATTAATGACTGAGCGAAACAAAGAAATAACTCCTCACGTGCAAAATTATAGAAGATCTCCATCTTCTTTCATATCAAAAAATTCTATCGAATTGAGTATGATTGTATGTGTAACAGCATCTACTACACTGGGAATAGTAATGAACCCAATTATTGCAATTGCTCAGGATACCTTATTTTAAGGTCTATTTATTCGTTCAATCCGGAAGAATTAGTCGATTTGTCCCGCCCAAAATGGGAATAGGCCGAGATTCTGAGATGAACTTCTAATTATGAGATCAACTTGATCATCGAATTAGAAGTTCATTCTAGACTAGAATAGGGTTATTAATAGGGCTATGTACATTTTCATTATGGGAAAAGGTCATTCGAACGTATGTAGATAGATATCTACGTCGTTCCATTCTATTTAGGAATCGATATATGCGCACATATGATCGAACCTGCTTTTGACATATCATTATTTGGGTACCATGTTCGCTTCTCTAGGCTTCTATTGAATCGAAAAAGAAAAGATGTTCGATCGTGCATATTTTTGATGTATATGAAATATCCTCCGGATAATGAAAATCGAAAGAAGTTGGTGATATATTAGGCTTGGACCTATATAACCGATCGATATAAATACCCCAATACTCTATCTTTGTCATAGATTCTACATTCCATCTATAATGATAGATGATCGTAATATAGATATCATACTCATGGAATATGATTCACTTTCGGGATGCCTTGATGGTGGAATGGTAGACACGCGAGACTCAAAATCTCGTGCTAAAGAGCGTGGAGGTTCGAGTCCTCTTCAAGGCATAATATTGAGAATGCTTATTGAATGAGCAATTCAATAACAAATATCGGATCTAATTGATTATCTCAATGTACCGAGATCGATTTCTTCGATATCTGTTGATACGAAGTATTCCGACGATTCCCTATATACGATATGAGTTAAAGCTGTTGGAATAGGTTCGACAGTGGATCACAAGATCTTGGCGATCTTCTCTATCTAATGAATGGAGAAGTCCATTTCAAAATGGTCCGCCCTGCACCCATCCCCCGAGTAGATACCTCAACAGGAATCACACAAATGCAGGTAGATCAATAGAAACTTCTGGGAAAATGCCCCCCCCGTGACCCAACAGATGGAGTACATTCCACAAAGGAACATATGGGAGAAATTGAATGAAAAAATGAAAAAGACCAAATCTCAGGTGGAATGTTTCTATTTCTTTTTATGTCCATTAAAGAATGCATGAAGCTTGTTTCTTACTAATTATGAGGTATACGCAATTAAGGACATAGATTGAGGAGAATCTATATACCCCTCTTAAAGTTTTGCAAGATCCGGGAGTTGCGATCGAACTTAAACGACTATACCAATGTTGAATCCTGTGACTCTATAGGCAAATAAGGGATCCTTTCTTCCGAATGGGAAGTGTAAGAAAAAAAAAGAGTACCAGAACCAAAATCGAAGAAATAAGGGGTAAGCATAGTAGATAATATCTCATTAAGTTCAATCAAATTGACTTGGCTCATATTCCTTGCTATGCTCACTCTTACACGGTCGAGATCTCGGAATAAGGAATCTATCTTCAAATTCAAGATCTATCAACTCTTTGTTCTTCTTTTTTCTTCTTCTAACATACTTTCCATTCTTGGACAAGACCGAGAAAGGATTCATTTTCGAATAGGATCTGAAATCGAAGCAGATGTAGAACTTCTCATTTGTTTCCACGACCCTACTACCCGGTCAATTTCGTTCTACTTCATTTCATTGCCCTTTCATCGATGATGACAGATTTTTCCGGCTAAAATAGATATGTGAAATCTATCTTTTGTTGTATGAATTAAGTGTTCAATTTCCTTCGGAAAAAGCCATCTATTTTTCAACAATGTCCTTGTCATTTGATTCAATAACATTCTGTTAGATAGGAACAGATTTGATAAATATTTATAACTCTCGGATAGAGTATTATAAAGAAAAGATTCATTCGATAATGAACTATTGGTTTCAAGCCATCTTTGGCGATGAATTAACAATTCGAAGCGATCAACCTTTTCTTGCGGATTTTCAATCAACCAACGTTGATATAGAAATGTAGGAGTATATGGCTGTATACGTTTCAATCGGATACCAATTGCTTGAATGCGTTTGAAAGCCTCAATATGTTCCTTTTCTGCAAGAGGCAATTGTTTCCACGAATTTATGACCGAATTGGTCATGAATTTTGAATTATATCTATGAAAAGCACCTTGGATACTTTTTTTAGGGAAGAGATGTTTTTCTTGTCTTCTTATTGAACCGTAAGTAATATAAAGCCTTCTCAGCATTTCTTCATTTGCAAAAAATTCCCGACGTGAAAACACAAGGTGCTGATCTTGAAATAGAAAACCTGTGGGATCCCAAAGAAATCGTCTTCCTAGAAAGAACATTGGTTTATTAGAGGATTTAGATCGCATTTGATATTGTATAGAAAATTGAAATATTCCTATTTCAAACCGCTCTTGTAATGATATATCTTCCAATTGAGACTGTATATGTTGTAGATTCTTTTGTCTTGCGTTAGAATGATTTCTCTCATGAACATAAAACCCCTTTTTATGTGGTCCTTTTTGGAGAGACTCTAAATTCTCTCTAACCCTTTTACAGTAACTGGCCTGCTCCTCTTGAAACAATCCGAACTGATACGAAAATCCCAATTCATTGGGTCTTTTTGTACGATCAAATAGATTACTGCGAAGAAAACTAAGACGCCAGATCCTAGGAGCCCAAACTATGTTATTGACTAATTTTTCATCCATTTGTTTTGCGCCGGGAGTTTCTTGTTGAAACTTCAATTCATATTCTTTATATATAAACATTTTATTGACCATAGAATAAACCCCTTTTCGCATCACATTGAGATGATTTCTCGTTTTGGGCTGAGGAGCAAATGTGATTTGATTCTTATCAGGCTTACCCCGGCATATTCCTAACCATGGAAACTCCACCAGAAGACTTTCTAAAAGACCAGAGGCTAAATCGAAATCATGCTCAGCGAATCTATCGAGAGGAATCCAATTCTCTCTATTTTGTCCCGATATAAACCAGGAATCTCGAGCTGCTGATCCGGCCAAGCAACCCAAAATATGGGGGAGTATGGTCAATTCCTTCATAGTTGTTCCAGCAATAGAAGGTTCTAAATACCATTTGGACAAATAAGAAAACCTTTTCTTCCATAATTCATTATTAATAGATAGAGGATTCATAGAAGAATTCCTTCTAAGTGTATTTTGTATAACAGCTTTTCCCACCTTATAGGGAAGTATTTCGTAATTTTGACCGGATCCAACCTGATTATCTATAGATTGCAAACCCCAAGTTTGTCTATAAAGAGCTAATCTAATTGTATCAGTGCCTATAACTGATTTATTTTGGGTAATACTAATTGATAAGGCTTCATTGGCAAGTGCTGCTAGATCCCGTGCATTGGAACCTATGGTTCTAGATCCAAATTCCTTGGGACAAGACAACTCTTTTTCCGAGTCAAACCCTTTGCTGCGTAAAAGAATAGGAAATTCCTTTTGTCGTTGTGGGATAGGAAGCATTCGAACATTGATTGATCTGTCTAATCGATTTGGAGCTATTGGAGCTGGATCCACTTTTTTAGGAATATGAGTCGAAGCAATAACAAGAAGATTTCTAGTAGAATCTTTCTCATCATCTCTAGAGAGATGGTTCACTAATAAACCAAGGAAAAAGTGAGTTAAGTAATTGACATTCAGTTCATGAATGTTTGGAATCCATATTATGCAAGGGGACATTCTTTTTGCCAATTCGAAGGTGAGATTGAATTGGTGCATTTTTTGCACCACATTATTCATACTTCGTATATCGAGGAAATTAGAATATTCACCTTTGTCATACAGGAACTTGTTTAGGGATATTCTTACCAGAGGAACATAAGAGTCTGCTGCTAGACCCTTGACCAAATAGGATCGTCCGGTTTCCGTAGGACCTATCAGTAAAATCCCTTTGGAAAGGGATGATCCTAAGTGGAGTGAGAAAGGTTTTCCATGAAATGTGAGGTTCAAACCCCTAAAGATTTGTGAAGAGGTAATCTTCCGACAAAAAGCGAGGAAGACCCATCTTTCTGTTAAACGAGATTGATCGAACTCGTGATTCATTAGATCTTTCTGATAAGTGTCGGCTAAATAGATCAGGTAAATAAGTCCCGGCTGTTCAGTGATTTGATAATCAAATTCATTCTTGAAGAAATTATGACTGTGAGTCAAATTCGATCCAAATTGAGAGATGTTTTTTTCTGTTATTAGAAACTGAACTAGTAATTCTCTCTCTTTTCCAGAGATATCCATGCTGAAGCACGATCTGTTCAACTCTCTTCTTATAGGTGAATAAAACTTTCTATTCCTCATAGAATAGATCAATTCGTCCAGAAAATAGATGGATATGTCCCTTATATCCATAGAGAAAAGCAGACCAGGCAAAGGATGATCCATCAGTTTTTGCAACTCGATCGCGTATGACGGATCCATTAAATCTTTGATGCGTTCAAGGTGTATCTGTAACTCAATAAAGGCTGAGGAAACAACGAAAGAATATCGAAGAACGAAATATCCAAGGACGAAAAAAAGGATAAGGATCGAATATTCATACTCCCGAGCATTCAGCAATCTCAGATGTGCCCATATAGATAGAACCGATGACTCATTCTTTTGATTAATCATTTCCTTGAATGAACAAAGATTCCATAAAGAAAAAAACTTATCCAAGATATTGGTTCTCAGATTACATTGTAGAAGTGCCCATAATTGATGAGAAATTGCCCACGATAGATTCGATTTATGCATAATATCATGCAAAATAGATACAAGTTGATCACTGCTATTTAGCAATATCTCCGGAAAAGTCTCTAGAAGTAGATTCTCAAGATATTTCCACCATGCAGAAGTCAAGAGCCATGGCGTATATGCTCGGAACAAATCCCATTTTTTAAAAAGACTCTCTATTTGAGAGATCCTATGCATCTCTTGTTTCTTAGCACGTTCATTAAAACGCGGTGAACAAAATGGTAAGAGATTCCGTTCCTCTTTAGAGAAATTGAAAAGGGTGCTTCTTTTATCTATGGCTTTGTTCTCAATTCTGTTTTTTGAACCTTCTGTTGAACTAGATTTTACAAACCGATCTCGAATCCGATGAAGCATTTCCTGGTTCTTATCTTTTCTTTTTAGAAAGATTTCGGATAGTAAATCATCTCGATAAGATTGAGTTTGAATAAGACCCATGTTTGAACTGAAACCCCCCTTAAGGTACTGATCGAAGTTGTTTTCTTCTAAATCGGATCTATTTAAGAAGGGCTGACAAGAAGTTTTTTCGAAATTGGCTATTCGTTCTCTCGTTAAAGGCGTTGTAGAAATCTCTTCGATCGAGGAAATATCTATTTTATCATGAACAAATGGATTCAATCGAGTTAGTAAATCGAAAGATTTGTACAAGTCATAGATTGATACAAACGTTTGGTTACCGCTTTGTTGCAAATATTTAGGTAAGAATATGTTAGATACTTGTGACTTTATAAGTGAAATAGTATCTTTCTCCAAGTGAACAGGTCTTATTTCACTAATGGACAAAGAAAATAGATTGCTGTGGATGGGCGAAATATTGAATAATTGTCCATATGTAAGATTATGATTTTTTGTATGAATCCTTTCCATATAATAAGGTAATCTTTTCTTATAATTGAACCGAGGATGATGTGAATAATCGAAGAATTGTAGTGTATTTGCTTTGTAAAAAGAAGCTCTCGATGAGCTTTGATTAGATAGTTTTACGGGATTCAACCAGTTGTCTCGATCGTTGGATATCGTCGAAAAATCAGTGTTATCGAACAATTCCATGCAATTCTTTTCATTCTCGAATAAGTCAATAATAAATCGATTCACCGGCATCTCATGATAGAAAAATTGTGCTACTGTTCTTTCGTCGATCAAGAATTTCGATCTTTGTGAAAGATTATGGTTATCCAAAAGAAAGGGTTTGAATGTTTTTAAATGAACGATTCGAACACCAATTGATTTTAACAACTTATTGAAGAGTTGATCATTCATACCCTTTAACTTATCAATGAAAAACTCGGGAATGAAAATAGCCGAATGAGAAATGGATTTCTTAGAAAGAAAGATCTTCACAGTATTTTCAGCAATCAAAGAAAACTTAGAATAATCTTTTTTGTTGGGACTTCCAGACCAACCAATTGAATCTCTATTAGCACATGATTCAATCGGATCGAACACTATTTTCAAATCGTTTTGTTTAGAAACAAGATGTTTCGAACATCTCTTCAAGTATTCGGTCTGATTGGACCATTTGTACACATTCAAATTCCGATTGATACATTTATCAGTTCGAAGAATAGAATGATCAAACCATTCTTTTTGACCTTTTCTCCAATTTGATGGATGTCGGTTAATTGTATCTTTCGATACATTATTCAAATTTTCATTTTCTATCCAATTTGTTCGAATTTGATCCTTTAAATTGCGACTGGACCCGTTCATTGAATATAATTTGTTGAATGCATTTTTCAAATGCCCGTGAATCTTATATCGAATCAATTTGTACCAATTTGAAGTTTCAGTTCTGTAATTGTTAAGAGGGGTTCCTATTTCTGAACCCTTTTTGGAAGAGATTTGGATCAATTCTTTTTCGATTATTCGATCTAAATATTCATTCTCTTTATCAGTAATATTGAGTAGGATCAATAAAGATTGATTCTTCAATTTATTCTTGTGGTTGAAGATCTGATCCAAGAATCTATTCTTGTTCAGTTCATAGAATTGATTCACGTGATAATCAATATCAGGAGCAAGTGTATTATCATAAACCCGATTAGGCTTAGTTATTAATAGAGCGAATTGATCTGTTATTTTTAGAACTCTTTTTTTAAATCGTAAATTGTTGTGGAATATGTATTGTTCTTTGTTTTGATCACAGAATGAAGAAAATCGATTCCGAGACAAACTCCGGTTCATAAAGAGAATACAATTTAATTTGTTTATATCCCTCTGATTTTTTCTAATCATATTACATCCGGGATCTAATGAAATAGCACAATTTGAGGAAGGATTTTGAAAATATGTTCTTATCTTCCACGGATCAATTATCCCATTCTTTTCTGAGCCCCTGAAATATCTGAAAAAAACATCTTGTTGCCCTTTCAATAATTTGAAATTTTCAATAGGCTTCTTAGTAACACTAGAACCCATGCACGGTTCATCTATTGACAATATGTCAAAAAAATAAGAACGAATTGATTTTGTGAAATTCTCGATGAATCTTTTCCTTTCCTTTGGAAACAAATTCTCTGTTATAGACTTTTTATCTTCCGTAAATAGTTCTTTCGTCCAATAGATCGGAGAATCTTCTGAGAGACACTTTGAGGACAAATCTGATTTTATTTTTGTTCTTTCTATTCGAATAGAAGAAGAAGGATCCCAAAGAATTGATCTTTCTTTTAGTTGCTCGATCTCCGTTTTATTTATATATCCATTTGTGAAAATCCGTTCACAAAGATCTTTTTCAGGTTCCCAATACTCATTCTCAGTGAAATTGAGAGTCAAATCTATCTCCGAATCGATATCTTTCTCATCCCTCTCCGAATGAGTCTCCCAAGTTATCGGTCTTTGATTCTCTGAGATTATCTCATCCTTTTTGTTCATGTTCGTGCCATATTCTGAATTTTCACTAATGGGATCGAAATGATCGATGGATCGATTATAAGATCTTTTCAATTGGCTAGAATGATTGACTTTAATGAAAATAGATTCTGAGAAATTGTATAGAATATCCAACAATAAATTCTGTATCTTGCTAAAAAGCTGATCATTGTTCACATCATTCAACTGAATGAATTTCTCTTTTAAAATGTCCTTCGAAAGTTCCAATTTCTGCTGATCTTTCTCCCAACTAACAAAAGAATCTTTATAGAATTGCCAAAATTCAGCATAATTTTGGAAAGAGAGATACCCTTTCTCTTTCAAGAGAATGGAAGATTCTGCAATAATTTGATCAGATTCACCCCAACTATTCCAGATCTGAAACATATTCTTTTTCCACCAACGCGGTCCCCATTCTGATTTTTCTTGATAGGATAATCGAAGATGGGAGAAATGCTTAATATTATTCGATTCAACAATTGATTTCGATTTCTGCTGCTTGAATGGACCCTCCGCTTCGAATAGCATTTTTTCACAAAAAGCGGACATGAGATAACAGATTAGATTATTACCTAATATTTCGACTTGCTGCTTCGAGCTCAAGTCGATCGTGTCCTGCTTATTTCTCATAAAAACACGATCGAAATGATATTCCCAATCATAGTCTTTGCGGATCAGATCATCAATATAGAATTCAAAAAAACCCTTTAGATGTTCCACATCTTTCTCTTTCAATGACATCTCAATTTTCGCTATTGATCCCTGAGGGATCTTCCAACTAGGAAGAATCTCTTCTATGATCCAATTCTTCCACCATCGTGAACCCCAAGAATCAATTTGATTATATGCAGGCATGACACACACTTTTCTTTTTGAGAGAACCCAAGCGTCCTCTTTCGAATTTCTCAAGTGACTTTGATATATCTTTCTCCCTTTTGGGAAAGACAGAAAAAGATGCGGAAAGATCAACAAATTTTTATTGAAAGACTCGAAATATTCTTCCGATGTTTCATTTCTAGGTTCAGCATAGTTTATAGGTATAGGAAAGAGTTTCATCGAATAGAACTTTTTTCTTTCAATCATACTTTTCTGATTCACATGATATATAAGGACTGGTAATGTAAGTAGTACTACACCTTTGATTGTCAAAGATTGATTGCTTCTTGAACCACGTAGATCGCGTAAAAGCAACGTACTAAGAATTCGAGAGTCAAAGAGCTTAATAAGACGTTCTCGATGGGAAACTATTTTCGTGAACAATCTCACCAAATTCAATTCGGTCCATGAATTGAATAAATATTGAAAGCTTCGTATTTCTTCCAATTTCAATATCCAGGATTTCAATTTTTGTCGTTTCATTCCTTTTTTACAATAATTACATTACAATAATGAAATAGTTTTTGATAGATCTCTATCCTTAAATAGATTCAATGACTTCGGTCTTTTCCATTCTATTTTTTTCTATAATATTGATAGAATATAGGTATTTATCTATATAGGTACATAGATCTATATATCTATTTGTTCTCTACCAATTTGAAACGAAACCATATTGGATCTATTGAAATAGAGTATCGAAAAAGATCTCATCTATAGTATATACTTTGGGTGATCATGAATAGAATGACATATAAATATAATATTGGCATAAAGAAGAGCTTGCGTCAACCACTAAGAATTCAATTGATTCTATATCAATAGATAGAAATACTTCTTGTTCATTTGAAATTGAAAATGACAAAGATGGATTGGATCCAATCCGTTTCTTTATGGGCGAACGACGGGGATTGAACCCGCGCGTGGTGGATTCACAATCCACTGCCTTGATCCACTTGGCTACGTCCGCCCCAGAAGAACCAATTGACAGTCTCTATCTACGGTCATTCCTTCCAAGAAGAAGAGAGTTTCTTTCTAAGTTCCGACGACGAACTAACGGCAACCTCTGACAGAAAATGAAAGTGTTGCAAGATCGATAACCAACTTAGAACCAACTCTCGAACAATTTGTCATATACCTCTGTCAAATGTGCTTGACATGAATTGAATGGGAGAGAATGTCCGACCAATATCAATTTTGAGTTGATACTCATGTTAGACGATGTGCTCGTATTCTATAATACGATTGGTTCTTCTCTTCACGATGATCTCTAGCATCCAT